GGACATGCAAAAAATGATAATAGATCCCGTCGTTAATAAAGTGAATATAGATTCATTGGTGAGAGGTGAACCTTATGATAAGGATAATAAAGAAGAAGGTAGAAGTATCTGCTTTAGGTCAACATATATGTATGTCTGCTCACAAAGCCCGAAGGGTAATTGATCAGATTCGTGGACGTTCTTACGAGGAAACCCTTATGATACTCGAACTCATGCCTTATCGAGCATGTTATCCCATTTTAAAATTGGTTTATTCTGCAGCAGCAAATGGTATTCACAATCTGGGTTTCAACGAAGGAAGTTTATTCATTATTAAAGCCGAGTTTATTCATTATTAAAGCCGAAGTAAACGAGGGTCCTACTGCGAAAAGATTAAAACCTCGAGCCCGAGTGCGGAGTTATCTGATCAAAAAACCCACTTGTCATATAACTATTGTTTTAAAAGATATATCCTTAGCTGAATATGAATATAGAGACTATCTCGATCTCGAGTGCTCAAAAAACACTAGATTAATAAATAAAAAAAAGAACAAAACTATGACATGTCATGATACATATAGGAATGGGGGATTATGGGACAAAAAATAAATCCACTAGGTTTCCGGCTTGGTACAACACAAAGTCATCATTCTCTTTGGTTTGCAAAACCAAAAAACTATTGCGAGGGTCTACAAGAAGATCAAAAAATACGAAACTTTATTAAGAATTATATAAAAAAAAATATCAGAATATCTTCCGGTGTTGAGGGAATTGCACGGATAGAGATTCAAAAAAGAATTGATCTAATTCAAGTTATAATCTATATAGGGTTCCCAAAATTATTACTAGAAAATAGACCGCGAAGAATTGAAGAATTACAGATGAATGTACAAAAAGAACTTAATTGTGTGAATCGAAAAATAAACATTGCTATTACACGAATTACAAATCCTTATGGACACCCCAATATTCTTGCCGAATTTATAGCCGGACAATTAAAAAATCGAGTTTCTTTTCGAAAAGCAATGAAAAAAGCTATTGAATTAACGGAACAGGCCGATACAAAAGGAATTCAAGTACAAATTGCAGGGCGTCTTGACGGAAAAGAAATTGCGCGCGCCGAATGGATCAGAGAAGGTAGAGTTCCTCTACAAACCATTGGAGCTAAAATTGATTATTGTTCCTATACGGTTCGAACTATATACGGGGTATTGGGAATCAAAATTTGGATATTTGTAGACGAAAAAAAATAAGAGTTTACGGGTCTTTAGAGCCCCCCCATTAATGGAAATAAACCAAACAAAGAACAAAGAACGAGCTCTTTTTATCTTCAATCAAAACAAAAATGAGAAATTCCGCAATTCTATAGGGTTGAATAAAAATTCGATTGATTTTTTTATTTTTATATAATTGCTATGCTTAGTGTGCGACTCGTTGGTTTTTTTTAGGGCTAGGATTCCAAAAAATGGACCGTCCTGTAGTATGAACTAATAACTATAGCACTAATAACCAACTCATTGCTTCGTATTATCTGAATCCAAAGAACCAGTCAAGATATAATATAGTGGTCATATCGTTGTAGCAACTGAAATTTGCATAACATAAAAACCCAATCTGATTGTAGGTTGTGAAGTTCGAAGTTGTGAAAGAAAATCGAAAAGCATGCGGATAAATGGAAGGATGAGAGAAAGAGAGAAAGAAAATATCAATGATATAAGATTCCAATATGTAAGGTCTGTAAGTCATCTCATAAAAAACAGTGTAATATAGCATCAATAATGATTCATCCCTAACTAGATGAATACGCTCATAGAACAAAAAAAATCAAGAGCCCCGAGCCAATAAAAACTGAGAAAATTGACTTAAGCAAAAATTTCATTAAGGGCTCCGTTGGAGAATTCAGACCTAACCATTAATCGAGAAGCAATGGGAACGACGGAACCCGTGAATAAAGAAAAAGAAGATTCTATTGGAAATGAATCTTAATGATTTATTGGGTGGGATGGCGAAACGAACCCAGGAACTAAACTATTCTTTTATTCGTAGAGGTCATGAACTAACCCTACAACTGAAATAGATATTGAAAGAGTAAATATTCGCCCGCGAAAGGTTTATTTTTTGATTTTATTGGATTGATTCATTTTGATCGATCCGATATGGTAAAGGGCAAAACAAAATAAAGATTTGTTATAACGATAAAAAAAAAAAAAAGACATTGAGATTATCTATAAATAGAACATAAATGTTTCAATTCTATATCTAAACATGATATACAAATTTAGAATAGATTAATTAGATGAACTTTCAAAAAATCCTATGCTTCAGTATATTATTCATTAAATTCCCCTATATCTTGATAAAATCGTTTTTAGTCCTTTCATTCGCGAGGAGCTGGATGAGAAGAAACTCTCATGTCCAGTTCTGTAGTAGAGATGGCATTGAGAAAGAACCATCAATTATAACCCCAAAAGAACAAGATTCCGTAAACAACATAGAGGAAGAATGAAAGGGATATCTTATCGAGGTAATCATATTTGTTTCGGCAGATATGCTCTTCAAGCACTTGAACCCGCTTGGATAACATCTAGACAAATCGAAGCGGGGCGCCGCGCAATGACACGAAATGTACGGCGCGGTGGAAAAATATGGGTACGTATCTTTCCAGACAAACCCGTTACACTAAGACCCACGGAAACCCGTATGGGGTCCGGTAAAGGATCCCCCGAATATTGGGTAGCCGTCGTTAAACCGGGTAGAATACTTTATGAAATGAGTGGAGTAGCTGAAAATATAGCTCGAAAGGCTATTTCAATAGCGGCGTCCAAAATGCCTATAAGAACTCAATTCATTATTTCGGGATAGGAATGTCGAAACAAAGGAAACAAATCTTGGGTATAAAAAATGCGGGTCTTCCCTTTTTTTTTTTTTACTTCGTCCTTTCAGTGCTTTACTTTAAATTAAACATTAAAAAAACGGACTCAAAAAACGATATGATTCAACCTCAAACCCATTTGAATGTAGCAGACAATAGCGGTGCCCGAGAATTGATGTGTATTCGAATCATAGGAGCCAGTAATCGTAGATATGCTCATATTGGTGACGTTATTGTTGCTGTGATCAAGGAAGCAGTACCCAATACGCCTCTAGAAAGATCAGAAGTGATCAGAGCTGTAATTGTACGTACTTGTAAAGAACTCAGACGTGATAACGGTATGATAATACGGTACGATGACAATGCTGCAGTTGTCATTGATCACGAAGGAAATCCAAAGGGAACTCGAGTTTTTGGTGCGATCGCCCGGGAATTGAGACAGTTGAATTTTACTAAAATAGTTTCATTAGCACCTGAAGTATTATAAGAGGGGACCGCGATATAGTGATAGTATGAAAATAAAATAGATAAATCAAAATTTAGTAGAGTATGTCTCACGCATATACTTTTAATAATTTTCATAAAAAAAAGAACATGTTGATTATATCAAAATTTGGAAGCAACAAAATTTTCAGTTTATCATGGGCAAGGACACTATTGCTGACATAATAACTTCTATACGAAATGCTGACATGAATAGAAAGGGAACGGTTCGAATAGCATCTACTAACATCACCGAAAACGTTGTTAAAATCCTTTTGCGAGAGGGTTTTATCGAAAACGCAAGGAAACTCGTGGAAAACAAAAACAAAAAAGAGTTTTTGGTTTTAACCCTACGACATCGAAGGAATAGGAAAGGGCCGTATAGACCCATTTTAAATTTAAAACGACTCAGTCGACCCGGTCTACGAATCTATTTTAACTATCGACGAATTCCTAGAATTTTAGATGGGATGGGGATTGTAATTCTCTCTACTTCTCGGGGTATAATGACAGACCGAGCGGCTCGACTGGAAAGAATCGGTGGAGAAATTTTGTGTTATATATGGTAATTATTCTGCTATCCGAATTGTATTTGGAGCTTACTTTTATGTTGTGAGAAAAAAAAGGGGAGGATTCCTCGAGGTTTAATTACCGAATAACTTACCAAAGGTATGCTCCGGGTTCTTTTAGATAGTTTAGAGAGCGAAGTAAGATTCTAGATTATGTTTCAGGAGGGATGCGACCCGTTTTTCTACATCTACTCCCGGTGGCTAGAGGCAAAATTGAAGGAAGTCGTTATGATTCAGATTCAACTGGAGGATATAATAATAATATATAGACTACACAAAAGGATTTGAGTGATTAGGTGATTTTTCAACATTCCTTTCAGGGGGATACAAATCGCGGTTCAAAAATTTCAAGAAACTTATTTTCTTCCAACTTCCAATAAGTAAATTCGAAATTCATTTATTCATTTAAGGAATAACAATTATGAAAATAAGGGCTTCAGTTCGTAAAATTTGTGAAAAATGTCGACTGATCCGCAGGAGGGGACGGATTATAGTAATTTGTTCCAACCCGAGACATAAACAAAGACAAGGATAATCTTTCGAAAAGTTTAGAAAGTAACCGATGAACAAATCAACATAAAAGATCGGTTTTGACATGAAATGGATATATCCATATATCTCTGACTTATATTTATGAAATGATCAAATATGGCAAAATCTCCACCACGAAGTGGTTCACGTAGGCCGGGACGGATCGGTTCACGTAAAAGTGGACGTCGAATACCAAAGGGCGTTATTCATGTTCAAGCAAGTTTCAACAACACCATTGTGACTGTTACAGATGTCCGGGGTCGGGTAATTTCTTGGTCCTCGGCCGGTACTTGTGGATTCAGGGGTACAAGAAGAGGTACGCCTTTTGCTGCTCAAACCGCAGCAGGAAATGCTATTCGAGCAGTAGCGGATCAAGGTATGCAACGAGCAGAAGTCATGATAAAGGGTCCTGGTCTCGGAAGAGATGCGGCATTACGAGCTATTCGTAGAAGCGGTATCCTTTTAAATTTCGTACGGGATGTAACCCCTATGCCACACAATGGTTGCAGACCCCCTAAAAAAAGACGGGTGTAGAAATAAACATTGAAGAGATTTCAAGAGAAATA